AATTATAATTTTTGGTGTAAGGCACGTTAAGTTTTGATTTTAAAGGTAATGATTCGATTCATTAAAATTAATAAAGGTAAGAAAATTACATTATTTATCCTATCAAGATAACCCTTTAGTTCAGGCACTTTATTAAGGGTATACTAATAACTTGTAATTTTTGAAAATATTATCTCATATAATTGAATTGGTAGCAGCCAGTTACAAATCACATTTAATTTAGGAGATCCTATATGTTTGCTCTTAGAGAGCAAGGTTTTTGTTAAATTTCATTTATGCTTCGCCGTCTAATCGAGAGAGCAGAAAATTAAAGTAGCCATCTAAAATAATCTGAAAGGCCTCTTCATGTTTACTATCGTAAACATCAAGATCTGATATATATATATATATATATATATAAGTTAGCAACGGGAATGAAATTTATGTTATGTCTCTTTACCTCCAAACAACCAAAAAAAAGTTTGGAGGAAAGAGAATATTTATATAGTAATAAATACCTATTTATTAAAGTTCTTTATGTTAATAATTCAACTTTTTAAAAAATAGAAGATAGATTTTATGTTATTTTTAAATAAAAGTTAGGTTTTAAAGAAAATTCTGGCGAAACCTGTGCCAGCCGCCGCGGTTATACAAGTAGGGTGTGGTATTGCTTATAAGAGTAAATATTTATTAAATTGAAAGATTTATTATTAATTAGGTGAAATTATTATTTTTTTTTCTTTTTTAAAATTTTTAAAATTTATATTTAAAAATAGGATTAGATACCCTATTATTATAAAATGTTAGATTGGTAGTAACTTTAGGGTTGTTAAATTTAAAGAATGTGGCGGTATTTTAAGCTTTTTAGAGGAATTTATTCTTTAATTGATATGACTCATAAATCTTTCTTAATTTTGTTAAACAGCTTGTATATCGCTATCATATTATAATGTTGTTAGGAAATTGTAAAGATAAAGTTTTATTTAAAATGTTAGGTCAAAATGCAGCAGAAGGTTAAGTTTGAAATAAATTACGATAATTTTTATTGGGTTTTGTGAAAATGAAGATAGGATTTAATAGTAAATTTTGATTATAATGCTAAATTGAAAGAAGCTCTGAAATATGCACATATCGCCCGTCGCTCTCATTTTGAGATAAGTCGTAACAAAGTAAAGGTACCGGAAGGTGTTTTTTGGGGTGAAATTTAAAAATGTTTCTTTTACAATGAAAATAAGCTTTGTTGGCCACTCTAATTAAAAATTAAATTGTATAGTTGTATAAATGAATTGGGATATTGATTTTATTGTGTGATTGAGTAGAAGTAATGCTATAGATTAAAGTATTGTGGAAGAATTTTGAAAAATTGAAAATAGTTTTATTAAAAAGTTATGATTGTACCTTTTGCATTAGGGATTAGCTATAAAAAATAAGTATTTATATTTCTCGAAACGTTTCGAGCTACTTATTAATATTTATGTTGTTGTAAAAATATATTAAATATTAAGTAGAGATGAAATTTTATATCAAGAGGTGTGATATCTAGTTATTTAGAAAAATTATACATTTTAAATAGCTTCAAATTTTTTAAAAAAGTTATTGATTTTCTTTTTAGGGATAAGCTTGAATAGATAATATAGAGGTTCGTAGAATTTGTTGAGGGTTTAAAAATTACTAGTTATTTGTAATAAAATAACAATAAGCTGTTTTAGTTTTATTAAAGGTTTTTTTTGATAAATTTTAATTAAAAGAATATATGTTAATATTAGTATAAATTGTGAAATTGTTTAAATTTGATGTTGAAAATTTTTGAGAAATTAAATTTATGGGAATTAGGCAATTATAATTCTTGAATGTTTAACAAAAACATTGTATTTTGGATGTGATAAAATGTAAGGCCTGCTCAGTGAATTATTAAATTGCTGTGGTATTTTGACTATACGAAGGTATTGAAATAAGGCTTTAATTGAGTGCTAAGAGAATGGTTAAACAAGGATTAACTTTCTTTATGTTTATAATGTAAGTTGATTTAAAAATGAAAAAGTTTTTATGAGTTTTTGGGACAAGAAGACCCTATGAATTTTTTTTTGAGAAATATTTATAATTTTTTATAAAGTTAAGTAAAGTATTGTTTGAAATTAATTGGGGTGATTTTTAAAGATTATAAATCTTTAAAGATGGGTGGAATTAGAACCAAAAGTTTTGGTTTTTTGAATAAAATACTCTAGGGATAACAGCGTAATTATTTTGGATAGTTCATATAGATAAAATAGTTTGCGACCTCGATGTTGGATTAAGATACTTTTGTGATGTAGCAGTTATAAGGGGAAGTTTGCTCAACTTTTAAAATCTTACATGATCTGAGTTCAGACCGGCGTGAGCCAGGTTGGTTTCTATCTAAATAAATAGGGAAATTAGTATAGTACGAAAGGAATTAGTAATTTAAATTATTTATTTTATGTTAAAAAATAAAATTAGTTAATTTTTATCTTGGCAGATTAATTGTGTCAAATTTAGAATTTGAAGATGATTGGAATCAGATATCTAAAGAGGCAGAGTAGTGCGAGGAATTTAAGCTTCCTATATGAGGATTTTCCTTTAGAATTGTGTATATTTAGATATGTTGTTTTGTTATTAATGGTTTTGATGAGAGTAGCTTTTTTTACGTTGATGGAGCGAAAAGTTTTGGGATATGTTCATATTCGAAAGGGTCCTAATAAGGTTGGTTATGTTGGGATTTTTCAACCTTTTTCTGATGTAGTTAAGTTGTTTGTGAAGGAAATGAATTATATGATATTTATAAATTTGATTTTTTATCAAATAATTCCTGGTCTATCTTTAGTATTGATATTAATATTTTGAGTTTTATTTATATGGAATACAAATCAGCTTAATTTAGAATATGGAATAATTTACTTTTTATGTGTTTCAAGTTTAGGAATTTATGTTATTTTAGGTGCTGGATGATTTTCTAATTCTAAATATGGATTGTTAGGTTCTTTTCGTGGGCTGGCACAGGTAATTTCTTATGAGGTGAGATTGGCTATAATTATAATGGGGGTTGTATTTTTGGGATCTGGTTATAAATTAGAGGATATTATGAATTTTCAGGAAGATTTGATATTGGTGTGAGGGATAATTGGGATATTTTTTATTTGGATGGTAACATGTTTGGCTGAGACAAATCGGAGCCCTTTTGATTTATCAGAAGGGGAATCTGAGTTGGTATCGGGATTTAATATTGAGTATGGATCATATGGATTTGCTATTTTATTTATATCTGAGTATGGCAATATTATTTTTATAAGAATAATTAGAAGAATTATATTTTTTGGAAATGTGGGATTTATAGGGATATATATATTATTGATTATATACCTGTTTTTGTTAATTCGGGGAACGTTAGTACGTTACCGATATGATGTTTTGATAATGATGGCGTGGAGGGTGATCTTACCGGTTAGAATTAATGTATTTTATTTAGTTTTTTTTGTTAAGATTATTTTTAATTGGGTCAAGTTTAGAAAGACATTTAGAAAAAATTCTTTTTTATATTTTCAAAATATATACTTATATAGTTAAAATGTCATATTTTAAGGAAAAATTGGAAGAATTAGGAAAAAGGAAAAGTACATTAGTGTTAGAATTTGTCCGAAAATAATAAAAGGTGGTTCAACTGGGCATGCGCCAATGTAAGTTAAGAGAATAAATGTATTTACAAAAATTCAAAATAAAAGTTTTTTAAGGGGGTTGTGTGAGAAGGATTTAAATTTAGAATTTACTAAAAATGGAAGGGAAAGGATAATTAAAATAGATCTTACTAAGGCAACTACACCACCAAGTTTATTAGGGATGGAGCGGAGGATTGCGTAAGCAAATAGAAAATATCATTCAGGTTGAATGTGTGGAGGTGTAATTAAAGGATTTGCTATTAAGAAATTTTCCGGGTCTATGAATAAGTAAGGTTTGATTAGGATTAGATTGGAGGATAGTATAATAAATAAGATTACTCCAAGGATGTCTTTAAGTGAAAAGTAAGGGTGGAATGGAATTTTATCAATATTGCTTGATATTCCAAGGGGGTTTGAAGAACCTGTTTCGTGGAGTAGTGAGATGTGAATTGCGATTATTCCTAAAAGAATGAATGGTAAAAGAAAATGGAATGTGAAAAATCGCGTTAAGGTAGGATTATCTACGGAGAATCCTCCCCAAATTCATTGTGTAATGTTTGTTCCAATAAAGGGGATTGCAGATAATAAATTGGTAATTACTGTTGCACCTCAGAAAGATATTTGACCTCAAGGTAATACATATCCTAAGAATGCTGTTGCTATTAAAATAAAAATAATAATGGTTCCAGAAATTCAAGGTCCTAATAATGTAAATGATGAATAGTAAATTCCTCGACCTACGTGAGAATATAGACAGATAAAGAATAGTGAGGCTATGTTAGCATGTACTGCTCGGATTAATCAACCAAAATTTACGTCTCGTGAGATATGAGAAATTCTTGAGAATGCTAAGGAGATATCGCTTGAGTAGTGAATTGCTAGGAAAATTCCTGTTAAAATTTGAGTTATTAAGCAAAATGATAAGAGTGATCCAAAATTTCATAAATATGAAATGTTTGAAGGAGCTGGTAAATCGATAATGGTGGAGTTGAAGATTTTGATTAGGGTGTGCGATTTTCGTAGAATCATTAGTTATTTGACTTAATTGGGGCTATAGATGACTTAATTAATATTGTAATTGAAATTAATGTGAGAATTAAATAGATTAAGGTTAAGATTAGTATTTTTATAGACTCGGTTATAAATAAAATATCGATTTGATTATTGGATCTATTATTAGTAATTTGATTAGTATTTAATAGGAAGGTAATTGGGATTAAAAAGAAGATTTTTTTTTTAAATTTAAACTTTTTGTTAGGAGTTAAGCTGGTGACGTAAAGAAAGATTACTAAGAGTCCTCCTAAAATTAAGAGTGTAATAATTAAAATAAATCATGTGTATTTTATAAATGAATATATATATATATTTAAAATTAAAGCTATTAAAATTATTGTAATAATTATGAAAATTGGGTGAGTTGATGCTATAAAACAAAGGGTTATTAGAGTGATTATTTTAATGTCAGAAAATAGTATAAGGGATTATTTAAATTTTGGGGATTTAAGATGAGATATCTTTTCTGAAACTATAAGGATAGCCAATTTAGGTTTACAAAACCTTTGTTTTATTTAAACTATTATAGTTAACTAATGAATTTAATTGGGGGAGTAATTTTTTTAGGAGGTTTTGTAAGAATTTTAATAAATCGTAAACACATTTTGATTTTATTATTATGTTTGGAGTTTATATATTTAGGAGTTTTATATTGTATATTAGTTGGTATAGGTTTTGTAAACTTTAATTTGAATTTGGTAGTTTTTATGTTTTTTGTTGTTTGTGAGGCTGGGTTGGGTTTATCAATTTTGGTGGGTAGAGTTTTTTTTTATGGAAATGATAAAGTAGGATCTATGATGTTGTTAAAATGTTAATGATTTTGGTGGGTATATTTAGATTTATGGTATTTAGATTTTTTATGACTTATGTTGAGATGATTATTTGTTTTCATGTTTTGGTATTGATGGGATTTTTTTTAATAGATTGGGAAAGAGTAAAAGTAATTGGGGAATTTTTGGGGATGGATTTAATGAGTTTTTTGTTAATTGAGTTAAGTTTATGAATTGGAATTTTAATGCTGATTGCTAGAATAGGATTAAATATTTTTTATGAGTATATGTTCAAATTTTATGTAGTAAGAATAATTTTTTTGCTTGTTTTTTGTTTTTTGGTAATAAATTTATTAGGATTTTATTTATTATTTGAAAGTGTTTTGATTCCGATTATTATGATAATTGTGGGGTGAGGCGGGCAGCCTGAACGTCTTCAGGCTGGTATTTATATAATATTTTATACTTTAGGAGGATCATTACCTCTTTTAATTTTTTTATTAGGAATTTCAGAGAGACTTAGAATTTTTTTTGTTGGATGATTACAATTTAGTATTTCTTTCTTTTTGTTTTTAATGAGAATTTTGGGCTTTTTAGTAAAAATGCCTATATATATATTACATTTATGATTACCTAAGGCTCATGTTGAGGCCCCAGTTGCTGGGTCTATAGTCTTGGCGGGAGTTTTATTAAAATTAGGTATTTATGGATTATTTCGAGTTAGGATTATAATTGAGGGAAGGATAATTGAATTTAGTAATTGGATTATAAGAGTTGTTTTGGTGGGGGGTATTATTGTAGGAATGATTTGTTTATGTCAGGTTGATGTCAAGGCTTTAATTGCTTATTCTTCGGTATGTCATATGGGTTTGGCTTTGGGGGGGATTTTTAGAATGGTGACATGGGGATTTTTTGGCAATGTTTTAATTATATTAGGACACGGGCTATGCTCTTCTGGATTATTTTGTCTTGCAAATATTTTTTACGAACGATTTTTTACGCGAAGAATAATTTTATTAAGGGGACTGGGGATTATATTTCCTTACATTTCATTATGATGGTTTTTATTTGTGAGAATTAATATGGCTGCTCCTCCATCTATAAATTTGGGAGGAGAAATTCTATTAATTGGAAGTTTACTTAAATGAAGTTTTTTAGTAATTATTCCATTAGGGATTGCTATATTTTTAAGAGCTAGTTATTCTTTGTATATATATAGTTTTTTAAATCATGGAAGGGGGTGGGTACTTTATTCGGTAAAGGGTATTTCAATTCGTGAAATTTATTTAATGTTATTGCATTTCTTACCTTTAGTTTTATGGGCAGCGAAGATAGAATTATTTTGTCTTTGTTGTCTAATTAGTTTATTTAAAATGTTAAATTGTGGATTTAAAGAAGAGATTCATTAGATAATTTTTTTAAAATGAGGGGTGATTTTAGTTTTATTTAGATTTTTATTTTTTGGAGTAGGACTTTTAAGTTTGATTTCGAGTCAAGTTATTTTAATGGAGTATTATTTAATTTTAATTAATAGTTTTGAAATAAAGTTGTATTTTTTGTTCGATTGAATAAGAATGATTTTTGTTAGAGTGGTTTGTTTTATTTCAGGAATAGTAATTATATATAGAATTGATTATATGGAGGGGGAAAAATTTAGGAATTATTTTTTATATGGAGTATTATTATTTGTTGGGTCTATAGTTCTAATAATTTTAAGCCCAAATTTGTTTATAATTTTGTTAGGATGAGATGGATTAGGATTGGTTTCTTATTGTCTTGTTATTTTTTATCAAAATTATAAATCGGATGTTGCTGGGATAATTACTGTTTTAAGAAACCGAGTTGGGGATGTGATGATTTTGCTATCTATAGTAATATTATTAAATTTTGGAAGATTTGATTTTTTTGTATTTTCAAAGATGTATTGAATTTGTGGATTTATACTGATTATTGCAGGAATAACAAGGAGAGCTCAAATTCCTTTTTCAGCTTGATTGCCAGCGGCAATAGCTGCTCCAACTCCAGTCTCTTCACTGGTTCATTCTTCTACATTAGTTACAGCTGGTGTTTATCTTTTAATCCGTTTAGGATTATTAATAAAGATTATTATTTATTCGAGGTTTTTGCTATATTTTTCTGTTTTGACTATAATAATGGCTGGTTTGAGTGCAATAATGGAAACTGATTTAAGGAAAGTAATTGCACTTTCTACTTTAAGTCAGTTAGGATTAATGATGGTAATTTTGTCATTGGGGAAAATTGACTTATCATTTTTTCACTTATTAACGCATGCTTTATTTAAAGCAATATTATTTTTATGTGCAGGTTTTATAATTCATAGAAGATTAGGGAGTCAAGATATTCGTTTTATAGGTGGATTTTACTGAATAAATCCAATAGTTGGGGTAGCTTTTAGCTTAGCAAATTTGGCTCTTTTTGGGATCCCCTTTTTAAGTGGATTTTACTCAAAGGATTTGATTTTAGAATTTATTTATATGTATGAAAATGGGTTGTTGATATTAGTTGTTGTAATTATATCAACAGTTTGTACTACTGTGTATTCCTTGCGAGTTATATATTATTCTTTATGGAAAGGAGGAGTTAAGATAATTGAGTTTAATTATCATTGGTCTTTTAGAATGGAAATTCCTATTTTTATTATAGGGTTATTTATTCTATTTTTTGGTTCAATAATGAGTTGAATTCTAATTATAGATTATGAAATAATTATACTAAATTTTAAGGTAAGGGTAATTAATTTAATAATTGTAGTGACAGGTTCTTGATTTTTTTATATTTTTTTTTGCTGTGTAGGGATAATAAATTTACGGATTGTGAGAATATTTTTGGGAAAAATGTGGTTTATATCTTCTTTTTCAGCTTCAATTTTTTCTTTAAATGTTGTTAAGGGGCAAAGATTTTTGAATATAGATAATAGATGAATTGAGGAGATGGGCCCCCAAGGAATTTATAAATTAAATGCTTTTTTAGCAAGAGTAGTGAATTGGTTACAGTTTAATTCTTATAAGGAAATATTACTTTTTAGACTATTTGTAATAGTATTGCTTATGTGTTTCTATAGTTTAAAATAAAATATGATAGTGAAAATATCAAGATATAAGGTTTAGGAATATTTTTAGCTTAAGCTTTTTAACAATGAAAATGTTATGTGTTAATAATACACTATAAAAATAAAGACCAAATGAAATCATTGTTACAGAGTTAGCAGCTCTATTTTGTGGCCTTAATAGGAAAAATTCAATTTATTCATTAACAATGAATAGCCTCTTTTTGGCTTCTATTAATAAAAATGGGATAAACCAGTAGGTCAGGTCGAAACTGATTGCAAATTTGCTTCATTTTTAGAATAGGCCTCCAAGCATTCCCTAATTGCAGATTAGGTTTTTAAAATTTAAATACTATTCTTTATAGTCATTGAATTATCCCATTTTTTCATTCATATAAAAGACCCAGAAAAATAATTAGGATGATTAAGGAAATTATTAGGATTAGTTGAATATTTTTGAAAAAGTTTAGAAGGGGAAAGGGGAGGAGGATGATGATTTCAATATCGAAAATTAAAAAAATGATGGAAATTATGAAATATCGTAAGGAGAATGGCTGACGAGTTAGGGAAAAGGGGTCAAATCCGCATTCGAATGGAGTATTCTTTTCTTTTTTGAAAAAATTTTTCTTTTTAACTAGAATTGCTAAATTTATTAAAAGGAGGGTAACTCAAAAGGAGATGATGAAAAAAGGAATTATTTTATTTTGAAAAATCTTTCTAATTGGAAATTAGGTGTACTTATATATACTAATAAAATTAATAGACTCATCAGTATACAAAAGTATAGAGGAATAATCAAACAACGTCGACGAAATGTCAATATCAGGCAGCTGCTTCAAATCCAAAGTGGTGTTTATTTGAAAAGTGACTTATTATTAAGCGTAGTAAGGAAATGGAAAGGAAGGTTGTTCCAATGATAACGTGGAGTCCGTGGAATCCGGTGGATATAAAAAATGTGGAACCAAAGATGGAGTCTGAGATTCTAAATGATGCTTGTAAGTATTCTCATCCTTGCAGAGTTGTAAATAGGATTCCCAAGAAAATAGTAAGAATAAGGGCATTTTTAGCTTCGAAGTAGTTTTTTAAAAGAATTCTGTGGTGGGATCAGGTAATGGAAATTCCTGAGGAAAGTAAGATTGTTGTGTTAAGGAGGGGGATGCTAAAAGGATTGAAGGGAATGATGGATGTAGGGGGTCATTGAGAACCAATTTCGATGTTTGGAGAAAGTCTTCTATGAAAGAATGCTCAGAAGAAGGATAGAAAAAAAAAGATTTCTGAAATAATGAATAGGGCTATACCTCATTTTATATTTATAAAAACGATTATGGTGTGGTTCCCTTGGAGGGAAGATTCACGACAGATATCACGTCATCATTGGTATATTGTTAAGATAATAACAATTGATGAGATTATTAATAAATTTATGTTTTTAAAATGTATTAAATCAATTATTCCGGTTATGAAGGTAAAGGCAGCAATTGAACCAGTTATAGGTCAAGGTCTTTTATCAACGATATGGAAAGGTTGAAATGTCATTAGTTTAATTCATTAAGATATAATGATGAAAGTGTAATAAACACGTAACTTTGAATGATAGCAACAGCTATTTCTAGGATAAGAAGGATTATTAATAAGGGGGTGATGAAAATGAAAAGACTTGGTATATTCTCTATTAGATTTCTTAAGAGGCAAAGTAGAAGGTGTCCTGAAATTATGTTGGCAGATAACCGAACGGCTAGAGTAATTGGGCGAATTAGATTTCTAATAGTTTCGATTAAGACTATAAATATTGAAAGAGGTATAGGTGTTCCATTGGGAACTAAATGAGCAAATATGTGATTTGTTTGTGAGATTCATCCAAATAATATTAGTGCTAATCATGAAGGAACTGCCATTAAAGTAGTTAGATTGATATGACTGGTTGAAGTAAAAATGTAGGGGAATAGGCCTATAAAATTGTTTCCTAGAATAAATCAAAATAAAATGATGTAGAGAAAAATAAACTTTTTCTTTTTTTTAGAAAAGAGTGAATTTATTTCTTGGATTAGATAGTTTGATATTATAAATCAAATAAAATGGATTCGAGAAGGGATAACCCAAAAAGAGTATGGTAATAATAGTAGGATTAGAGTTGTTGATAATCAGTTTAGGGATAAAATTCTTGAAGAAGAAGGGTCAAAAATTGAGAATAAATTTATTATCAGTTTCAAAGTTTTTTGAAAGGAGAGATTTTTTTAAATGCATTTAAAAGGTTGGGTTTGTAAGTAAAGTATACTAAGAATGCTGATGTAATAATAGTTATAAGAAAATAGATAATTAGGAGATTTCAATTTATCGGGAATAATTGAGGAATTAAAAAACACAAATGTAATTTAAGAATGACAATCTTATGTTATAAAATTTAACTAGTTTTTCATTGAAAGTAAAATTTACTATAATATGGTTTAAGAGACCAATGCTTATACTTCAGCCATTCAATGAAAATAATTTAATTCAATTAAAGAAATTTTTAATTGAGGTGATTTCTATTGAGATAGGTATAAAACTATGATTAGCTCCACAAATTTCTGAGCATTGTCCAAAGTAAATTCCAGGACGGAAGGCTAGTGAGGAAATTTGGTTAAGACGTCCAGGAATAGCATCTACCTTAACCCCCAATGAAGGGACAGTTCAAGAGTGAATTACATCTCTAGATGTAATGAGAAGTCGGAGGTTGGTATTAAAGGGAACAATTATTCGATTGTCTACATCTAAGAGTCGAAAGGATGATGCATTTATTGATTCTGTAGGAATTATAAAGGAATCAAATTCAATGTTGAAGTCAGAATATTCATAGGATCAATATCATTGGTGGCCAATAACTTTTATTGATATTCTTGGGAAAAAGGATTCTTCTATTAGATATAGCAGGCGAAGAGAGGGGAGGGCAATATAAACTAGAATGATTGCGGGAATGATTGTTCAAAGGATTTCAATCTCTTGACCTTCTATTAAAAATCGACTTTTAAATGTATTTAAAATAATGTTGAAGATTATGTAAAGTGTGATAATAGTAATTAAAATAATAATGGTTATAGAGTGATCATGGAAAAAAATAAGTTGTTCTATGATTGGGGAATTTCTGTTTGGGAATGAAATGTTAGACCATGTTATCATAAGTTATTTAATTAAAATATTAATTTGATTGAAGGTGTGTTCTGAAGGGGGAAAATTTAATTGTCATTCAATTAAGGAGGAAGGGAATTGTGATGTTAAAACTTGTCGATTAGAACAGGAAGCTTCTCATAGAATGTAAATAAAAATTATAACTCTTAAGAATGAAAGGATAGAACCTAAAGAGGAAATTACATTCCATTTTGTAAAAAAATCAGGATAGTCTGAGTATCGGCGAGGTATCCCAGCTAGTCCAAGAAAATGCTGTGGGAAGAAGGTTAAGTTAACACCAATGAATATAGAGAAGAAATGGATTTTTAGGAATATGGAGTTGAAAGATCAGCCAAAAAATATTGGAAATCAATGTGTGATTCCTGCTAGGATTGCAAAAACAGCTCCTATAGATAAAACGTAATGGAAATGTGCAACAACATAATAAGTATCATGAAGAGAAATATCAATTGATGAGTTAGCAAGAATGATTCCTGTTAAACCACCAATTGTAAATAAAAATACGAATCCTAAAGCTCATAAAATAGGGGTATCATATTGAATTCACACACCATGTAAAGTAGCTAATCAACTAAAAATTTTAATACCTGTGGGTACTGCAATAATTATTGTGGCGGCTGTGAAGTATGCTCGGGTATCAACATCTATACCAACTGTAAATATGTGATGTGCTCAAACAATAAATCCAAGTAATCCGATAGCTGCTATTGCGTAAATTATCCCTAATGTCCCGAAAGGTTCTTTTTTACCCGTTTGAAAACAAATAACATGGGAGATTATTCCAAATCCTGGGAGAATTAAAATGTAAACTTCTGGGTGACCAAAAAATCAAAATAAATGTTGATATAAAATAGGATCCCCTCCCCCAGCTGGGTCAAAAAATGAGGTGTTAAAATTTCGGTCTGTTAGCAATATTGTAATGGCCCCGGCCAATACTGGGAGTGATAAAAGGAGGAGAACTGTTGTTACTAAGACTGATCAAAGGAATAAAGGGATTTGTTCTAATTTCATTCCGTTAGGACGTATATTTATGATGGTTGTAATAAAGTTGATGGATCCTAAAATGGATGAAATACCTGCTAAATGAAGACTAAAAATGGCTAGATCCACTGATATGCCAGAGTGAGAAATGTTAGAAGCTAACGGGGGGTAAACTGTTCACCCAGTTCCAGCACCTCTTTCAGTTATTGATGAGGATAGAAGAAGAAATAATGAAGGGGGCAGCAGTCAAAATCTTATATTATTTATTCGAGGAAATGCTATATCTGGGGTTCCAAGTATAATTGGAATTAATCAGTTTCCGAACCCTCCAATTATGATTGGTATAACTATAAAAAAAATTATGATAAAAGCATGGGAAGTTACAATAACATTGTAAATTTGGTCATCACCAATTAATGAACCAGGTTGTCCTAATTCAGTTCGAATTAGAACTCTAAGAGATATGCCTGCTATTATTGATCAAGCGCCTAATATTAAATATATTGTTCCAATGTCTTTATGGTTAGTAGAAAACAATCATCGCGGTAAAATGGCTGATTGAGGCGATAAATTGTAAATTTATTTATGAGAAAATCTTTTACTGTAAATTTAGGTCTTGTAGTTTAAGAAAAAATTTTAAATTGCAAATTTAAAGATAAGGTATTTAAGACTTAATTATATTATTTTATACTTTGAAGGTATATAGTTTTTTTAACTTAAAGTCTTAGGAATTAAAAATTAAAATGAAAATTAACAATAGTTGTAATAATGTAGTTATGAAAAATTTATATATGAAATATTTATCTCATTTATGAAAAATTGTATTTTTTAAAATGGCGGTATAAGATAAACGCATGTAAAAAAAGAGATTGATTAATGAAGATAAAATTAGTGGAATTGTAATAATTGCAATATTATTGAAAATAATCTTTAATGATATTCATTTTATGAAAAATCCAATTGTTGGCGGTATGCCACCTAAGGTTAAAAGTATAATAATAAGGAAGAAATTGATTTCGTTTCATTTAATTTTTTCTGAGTTTAGAAAATTGATTGAGAAAATGCCAATTATATTAATTGTAATAATAATAATTGTGGAATAAATAACTAAGTAAATTAATCAAAAGTTTCTAGCAGTTAATGTTAGGCTCAAGATTCATGAAAGGTGGGAAATTGACGAAAATGCTAAGATCTTCCGAAGGGAAGATTGATTAAATCCCCCAAAAGACCCAATTATTGCTCTTAGAATGATGAATGGAATTAAAGAATTATTTTGAAATAAGGAAATGATGTATGAGGGAATTATTTTTTGAAAAGTTAGTAAAATTGACAATGAGTTAAATGTTAACCCCTCACTAATTTGCGGAAATCAAATATGGAAGGGGGCAGCCCCTAATTTAATAAGCATAGTAATTATAATAAAAATTATGAAATAATTTATTAAAATTGTGTTAAAAAATAAAAGTATTGTTGAAAAAATGTAAATTGAGGATGCAGTAGATTGAATTAGAAAATATATCACAATTCTGTTTATAGAAATTATATTTTTTGAGTATATTAAAGGAATAAAACTTATTATGTTAATTTCTAAACAAATTCATAAAAAAAATAAGGAGGATGTTGAAAATGCCATTATGATTGATGATATTAAAAATCAAAAGAAAATGAATGTTGGGAGTTTTATTAATAAAGGAGTTGCTCATATTTGGGGTATGAACCCACTAGCTTAGTTTTAGCTTACTTTATA